CAAAAAATTTCCAAAAATTAAAAATATGTTTATATCAATTATCATTATGTTTATACCACTTTAAATCACATTTAACAATGTAAAAAGCAGTTTTTTTTTTTTATTACACTTTTTAATTCACAAAATTTATAAAATCCACTTAAATTATGAAAAATTAGATAAAATAGAACAAGATAATAAAAAAGAATTAAAAATAAAACTTTTTATATACTTTTTTTTATTTATTAAACGTTTTTTTTTTTTTGATTTTGATACACGTTTTTTTGGAACTGCCATATAATAAAATAAATAATATTTAATTTTTAATTACTACCCAACAAAAACTCTTTTTAATTTTTTTATAAAATAAAAATCCTGATTGCAGAGCATATAAAGTATAATCTTTTCCATATCCAACATTTAAACCCGGTTTAAATTTTAACCCATGTTGTCTTACTAAAATATCGCCTGCTTTAACAGTTCCACCCATAGAAATTTTAATCCCTAAACGTTTTGAAACCGAATCACGCCCATTCTTTGAGCTACCTGCCCCTTTTTTATGTGCCATTAAAAATAATTAGTAAAAAATAGGAAAAAGATACGTAAAACAATGAGTATAACCTTTTTTTTTACGATATTTTTTTTTTGCTTTCATTTTATAAATTTGTATTTTATTTAACGTAATTTTTTTCATAACAATACATAAAATTTTTAAAATATTTGGTTGTAAAAAAGGTTGCCCAATATATATAGAACTTTTTTTTTGAAATAATAAAATTTTATTTAAAGAAATAAAAGAGCCTTCAAACTCATTTATTTTTTCAAATTTAAACACAATATTATTTTCAATCCATAATTGTCCACCATTTAATTGTATTATAGCATACATATAACAAATTTATTAAACATTAAAGTAAATTTTGATTTTAAAATAAAAAAATAATTTATTTATTATATATATAGTAAAATAATTTATATTTTTCAATAGGAAACATATATATTTTTTTTTAATTAAAAAATTAGTCTAAAAAATAAATATAATAAATTAATAATTAAATAATTTGTAATATGTTTTATTTTCCATCAATAAAAAGAAAATATTTTTAATTTATAAATGTATTTTATAATTGTATATATAATATAAAATATAATTTTTCTTTTTAACTAAATTAATGATAAAACAATATAAATTTAATTTAAAAAAAATAAAACGCCAGACTCAACTAAATAAAATATATATTTCTAGAATTAAAACATTTTCGAAAAAATGTTTTATTTATATAAAAAAATATCAAATTGAATTTAATAAATTTTTTCTATTTTTAATAACTAAAAATTTAAATTTAGCTTATTGTGCATTAGATAAAAGTTTAAAAAAAAAAATTTTTCATAAAAATACGATTTCACGTAAAAAATCCAAACTTCAAACTTTAGTAAATTTAATCTTATAATAAAAATTTATGACAAAAAAAGCCTTTATAACAACGCTACCCTCCTTAATCGAAATTCAATGCTCTAGTTTTTGTTGGTTTTTAACACAGGGCTTAGATTATTCTTTTCAATTTTTACAACCAAATATTTTTTTAAATTTTGGTATTAATTTGATGTTTTGGAAAAAAAATTATTTTTTTATTCATTCTAAAACAAATTTACGTGAAATTAAACGTTATAATAGTACATTTTTAATAAAGATTTATATACCAATAACTTTTTTTTGTTCTAATTCACCATTATTCTTTGAAGGTTTAACAGATGAACTTATTTGTATTGGAGAAATACCTTTAATTACAAATAATGGAACTTTTATTATTAATGGGTATGAAAAAATTATTATTCAACAATTAGTTCGTTGTCCTGGAATATATTTTTCTAAAGATTTAATTACTTACACCAAAACAATTTATAATTTAACAATTATTCCACAGACTGGTACTTGGCTTCATCTTGAAATGAATATGGATCAAAGCTTAACCATTTGTATTGATAAAAGTCAAAAATTTAATATTTGTAATTTTTTTGAATTATTTTCGTTTTCAAAAGTGGACACTTTTAAAAAAGGTCTTAATTTTCAAAATTTTTCAAATTATTTTGAAAACGAATCTGTATCTCTTTCTTTAAAACAAAAGGCTTCATTTAGAACAATCTTTAAAAATCATATTTTTACACAATTTTTTTATAATTTAGGACCAATAGGTCGTTATAAGTTAACCACTGAGTATGCTTTTTTAGCTTTATTTGAAAATCAAGAGATATTTACTTTGAAAAATTTATTTCAAATTATTAAATATTTTCAATATTTAATTACAATACGAGCAAATATTGATGATTTTGATTCATTAAAATTTAAAAATGTTAGTACTGTTGGAGAAATATTAAATTTTCAATTTTTAGCAAGCATTAAGCGTTTACAACGGCAGTTTACTAGTGTTTTATTAGATACACCTGATCCGACAGTAACCAATTTAATATCGTTATTCGATTCAACTTTATTAATTTCTAGTTTTAGAACTTTTTTTGTTTCGAGCAGATTAGTACAATTTTTAGATCAAACAAATATTTTAGCCGATTTATCTCATCGTAGACGATTATTAGTTTCAAGTACATCCTCAGCAGTTAATGTAAGCACAAAAATGCGTGATATTCATTCAAGTTTTTTTGGAAGATTATGTCCCATTGAAACTGCTGAAGGTAATAATATTGGTTTAAGTGCTGCTTTATCTGTTTATGCACGTACAAATAAATATGGGTTTATTGAAACTCCATTTTTTTTACTTAAAGATGGATTTATTTTATTTCAATTTCCTGCTATTTATTTAACAACATATGAAGAAGAATTATATAAAGTTATTAATTTTGATGTTTGTGTTAATTCTCAAGGTAAAATTTTAAAAAAATTTTTAAATATACGTTATAAGAATAATTCTTTTATATGTTTATCTACTGAAATTCAATTAATTTCAATTTCGTCTTTACAAAATTTTTCTATTGGAACAGCATTGATACCTTTTTTAGAGCATAATGATTCAACACGTGCGCTTATGGGCTCCAATATGCAACGTCAAGCAATACCCTTATTATTTTCATCTAAGCCTATTATTGGAACCGGTTTAGAGCTTCAAGTCGCAACATCTCTTGGATTAAAAAGTTTTTTAGCAGGGCATGTATTTGAAGTAACACATAATTGTATTTTGATTAGTTCTATAGGCAATAGATTAGTACGTTATTTTTTACAAAAATTTATAAAATCTAATCAAAATACTTGTATTTCATATTCTCCACTGGTCTGGAAAGGTGAATTTGTTTTTGGTGGACAAATTATTGCGGAAACATTCGGAACAAAAAATGGTGAACTTTCTTTAGGGCAAAATCTTTTACTTGCTTATATGTCGTGGAATGGATATAATTTTGAAGATTCAATTTTAATAAATGAATGCTTAATTTCTTTAGATGTTTTAACTTCTTTAACCATTTCTACCTTTACAATTAATATACAAGTAATTCCTAATCGATCTGAATTTTTAACAGCTGATTTACCTTTTGAATCGTTTTCTCAATTAAAAACTCTTAGTAGTACTGGAATTATTAAAAAAGGAACTTTTATTAAGCCATTTGATCTTTTAGTTGGAAAAGTGACACGTTTTACACAAGATGAACTTTTTTTTTATTTACTTTTTTCTAATATAAGTATTAATAAAAATATATCTATAGGGTATAATACTTCAATATATGCTACTTCAAAATGCTATGGTAGAGTATTAGATGTTATTACGCGTTCACGTGAAAATACGCCTTCATTACCGCTTAGTATACGTCATCAAATTATTATTTTTTTTGCACAAATTCGAAAAATTCAAGTTGGTGATAAATTAGCAGGTCGACATGGGAATAAAGGAATTATATCAAAAATTTTATCTTCCGAAGATATGCCTTATTTACCTAATGGCAAATCAATTGATTTAATTTTAAATCCGTTAGGGGTACCTTCACGAATGAATATTGGTCAATTATTTGAGGGGTTATTAGGATTTGCTTGTTCAAACTTTTCTACAGGAGTAAAAATTTTACCATTTGATGAAATCTTTGGAGATAATTCTTCACGTCTCTTAATTCATAATTATTTATATAAAGCAAAAAAGTCTACTAAATTATTTTGGTTGTATAATAAAATTATCCCAGGTAAAATTATTTTACGTGATGGTAAAACTGGAAATACTTTTGATAATCCTATTTTAATTTGTAAAAGTTATATTTTAAAATTAATTCATTTAAGTGCAGAAAAATTAACGATTCGTTCAACAGGACCTTATTCTTTAATAACTCAGCAACCAGTTAAAGGAAAATCGATAATTGGAGGTCAGCGTTTTGGTGAAATGGAGGTTTGGGCGTTAGAAGCTTTTGGTGCAACTTATACTTTACAAGAAATGCTTACGCTTAAATCAGATGATATTATTGGTCGCACGCATATTTTAGAATCTATTATGAATAATAATCTTTTTTTACATTTAAGTTTAACGGAATCGTTTAAGCATTTGATTCTTGAATTAAAAGCATTAGGTTTAAAAATTTCATTTTATAATAATACTACTATTTCGTTTTAATATATATATTTTTTTTTAACTTTGTATAGAAAATTATGAGTCAATTAAATTTAAATTTTGATTTTTTAAAAATAACTTTAGCTTCACCTAAATCTTTAAAATTTTGGGGTACTAGAATACGCAAAAATAATTCAATTGTAGGACAAATTACAAAAACGGAAATTATATTACCTTTTTATAATAAACCCTATCCAAAGGGTTTATTTTGTGAAAAAATTTTTGGACCCGTTCAGAATTGGGAATGTTTATGCGGTAAATATACTTCTTTACAATATCATAAAATTGAAAAAATTTGTGAAATTTGTGATGTTGAAATTTGTATCTCTGATCGTCGACGCTTTCAAATGGGTTTTATTTCATTATCTACAGATGTGGCCCATATTTGGTATTTACATGGTATACCAAGTTTTTTAAGTTTAATTTTGAATATATCGAAAAAATATTTAAATCAAATAATTTATTTTTCTGACTCAATTTTTGAACCTTTTCAATTTAATACTTCTTTATATTTATTCTGGTCTTATGATTTATTTACAGGAGCATCCGCTATAAAATATTTATTAGAAAGAATAAATTTACAAACGGAATTATTACGTTGTCGGTTATTATTACATTTTTATAAATTTAATTCACAAACTCCGATTTTTGATTCTAAAAAAACTTTAATAAAACGTATTAGGCTTTTAGAAAATTGTATTGCGACTAATTTGCAACCTCAGTGGATGATTTTAACTATTATTCCGGTGTTACCTCCTTTTTTACGTCCTTTATTAATTGAAGAAAATGGTGGAATTATTATTTCTACATTAAATGAATTATATTTAAATGTGTTAAAACAAAATAATCGTCTTATAAATTTATTAAAATATCAAGCTTCCAGTTTAATTATTAATAATGAACGTCGTTTATTACAAGAATCTATAGATATTTTAATTGATAATGGTAAACGAATAAATAATGTAAATAATCTTCATAAAACAGCGTTAACTTCCTTATCCTCGTTTTTAAAAGGAAAATTTGGCCATTTTCGTGAAAATTTATTAGGAAAACGTGTTGATTACTCTGGTAGAGCAGTTATTATTGTTAATCCTACTTTAGAGTTATATCAATGTGGGTTACCTTATCAACTTACCCTAGAGCTTTTTAAACCTTATTTATTTAGACAATTTAAACGTTTTGGCTTTTTATCGTTAATTAATGATTCTACAACTTTTTTTAAAACTGAAAACGCTTTTTTATATTTTTTGTTAACAAAACTTTGTAAAAATCGTTTAGTTTTATTAAATAGGGCGCCAACTCTTCATAAATTAGGTATTCAAGCTTTTGAGCCTATATTAGTCGTAGGTAATGCTATTATGTTGCATCCATTAATTTGTTCAGCATTTAATGCCGATTTTGATGGAGACCAAATGGCAGTTCATTTACCTTTAACATGTAATTCTCAAAGGGAAGCAAAATCCTTATTATTTTCTCCAAATAATATTTTATCAGTTACTACAGGCGAACCCGCTATAATTCCAAGTCAAGATATGATTATTGGTTATTCATATTTAAGTAGTTCAATTTGTTATCTTAAATATCCTAAAAATTTTTATTTTAGAACATTAACAGATATTCGGAGAGCATTTTATCAACACTATATTACTCTTCATACACCCATTTGGGTTTGTTCATCGTTATTAATATTTAATTTTTCAAATGTATATTCTCAATTTAAGATTTTAAGATTTAAATTTAAAAGATTTGTTCAAACAACCTTTGGTCGATTAGTTTTAAATAATTTATTTCATAATACATTATATAGATAAATTTTATATGATTAAAACGCTTTCATTTAAAAACCATATTTTTAAAAAAAACGATATAAAACGTAGTATTTCCGAATCTTTTTTATTTTATGGTAAACGTCGTACAGTTACTTTAGTTAATGAATTAAAAAATTTAGGTTTTTATTATGCAACTAAGTCAGGTCTTTCATTAGGTATTGAAGAATTAAAAGTTTCTTGCATAAAAGATATTCTTCTTGAAAATGCTAATCAGATTTTACAATATGCAAATTTTGCTTTTTTTAGTGGTTTTATAACTACTTTTGAGCGTTTTATTTTAATTTTAAATAGTTGGATAAATGCAACTAATTTTTTAACAACTCAATTAGTTTATTTTTTACAAAAATTAGATCCTTTTAATTCTTTAAATTTAATGGTTTTTTCCGGAGCACGAGGTAATTTAACTCAAGTTAGTCAATTAATAGGTATTAGAGGTTTAATTTCTGATTCTAATGGTCAAATCATGGAAATTCCAATTTTACATAATTTTAGTGAAGGATTAACATTAACTGATTATTTATTATCGACATATGGAGCACGTAAGGGGATTGTAGATACATCATTAAAAACTGCGGATGCAGGATATTTAACTCGCCGTTTAATTTATTCTTCAAAGGATTTAATTATTCGAGATTTAGATTGTTTTACCAAATATTTTATAAAAATTTATAAATCAATCTCAAATATACACTTTTTACAACAAGTTGTAGGAAAAACATGTGCTGAAACTATTTATGATTTTAACACAAATTTGATTATTATTTATAAAAATACAATAATTACGAAAATTATTGCAAATCGTCTATTTCGATGTGCTAAATCTTTTATATGTATATATTCAATTTTAACCTGTAATTTATCTCGATCTGTTTGTATAAAATGTTATGGGTGGAATTTATCCTCAAATAAATTAATAACGCTAGGGGCTACTATCGGAATTAATGCAGCTCAATCTATTGGGGAGCCTGGTACACAATTAACTATGAGAACGTTTCATACAGGCGGAAGTTTTACAAATATACCAAGTCGACAAATTCATGCTAAATATACAGGATTTATTTTATTTTCGCAAAGTAAAAGTATTCCTATTCGAATTGCAGATGGTCGTCAAATTCAAAAATTAGTTCAGCCTTCTGTCTTAAAATTATTTGCATATAATAATTTTGTTTGGACGTTTATTTTATCCTTTGGTTTTTATATTTATATTTCTAATAAAAGTTTTATTTTAAAAAATGCTATTATTGCGGAAATTCCCGTTATTCAAAAAAAATACCCAATAAAATCGTTTAAAACTCTTATAGCACCGCATTCAGGTGAATTATCACTTTTTTCATGTGATAATATGTTGTATATTTTAGAAGGAATTGTATATAATATTCCATTTAGTACTCTTTTAAATTCAATTTTTTTACGTTTAAAAAAATTTAATGTTTTAATTTTACTTTATATTAAGTTATGTATTTTTAATAATGGTCTAATTTTAAAACAGACGTGTTCTTTTTTTTCATTTAATAATTTTATTTTTATTAAAAAATTTCATTTTTTTATCTTTCCTATATTTTGGGATATAATATATAATAAAATAATATTTTTTGATAATTTAAATAAAATTTATATTATAAAAAAATTACCCTATTTTAGAAATTCATTTTTATTTCTTTTTGCAAGTAATTTAACATATTTGTATAATATACCATTAAATGGAAATATTTATTATTTTAATATGTTTTTTTACTATTATAACCAACAATTAAAACATAATATTATTTTTAAAAATAGTGTTATGTTTTATATATTTTTAAAAAGTTATTTATCTATAAAAATTACAAATTTTTTTTTTGGAGATTTACTTCAAGAAGTTCATTCAACTTTAATACTTAAATTAGATTTAGATAATTATATTACTCAACTTAAATTTCCAGGTGAAATTTTATTTAAAAAATTTTATATTAATTCGATTACAAAAATTGAAGTCTTTAAATTTAATTTGTTTTATAAAATTTTTTTTTATCCAATACTTTTAATAAATATTCCAAAAAATAAAAGTATTAAAAAATTTAAATTTTTACAAATATATTTTAAAGTATTTAATTTTTTTAATTATGATTTAAATTGTTTAACATTTTTTTCTTCTAATACAAATTTTGGTAATCTTTTAATAACGACATTATGGCTTAAAACTAGTAATCGTTTTTTATATATAAATTTTTATAATTATAAAAATAAGATTTATCTTATTTTTTATTATATTATATTTTTTAATTTTTTTAAATTTTTTTTAAAAAAAAATATTAAAAAATCTTTAAAATTTTATCCTCAATTTCAAATTTTTGAATATTTATTAACTAAAATGATTATCGGTATGTTTCTTTTTTTTATTACCGAATTATATTTTTTTAACGCCATAAAGAAGGTTTTTTCTTTTCATTCTCGCGTTTTATTTTTAACAGATCTACATTATTTTAAACAATATTATGAAATCTCTAGATTTTTTAAATCTTCACGTATTTTTTCTTTATATAATTTTTGTTTTATTCCTTTTATTAATTTTTTATATAATGGTAAAATACAATTAATAAATTCTTTTTCGATAACCATACATAAAGGAACACCGTATTATATAACTAAAAATTTACAAATATATTCTCATCCAAAACATTTTTTATTAATTAATGAAATTTTTGGATTTATTTCTTTTGATCAAATTTTAACAGGAGATATTATCGATGGTTTATCAAAGATTGATAATTTTTTTGAATTAAGAATTCCTCAAAATTCTACCAAATTATCTAATTTTAATGGTTATATTCATTCTATAAATAAACAAAATGTATCAAATTTTATAATTATTCGGGCTTTTTCATCTTTAATTCTTTTATCTAAAATTTTATTATTTTTAAATTTTCAAACCAATTCATTTAACATTTTTAATTTTAATTCATATGATTATATTTCATTAGGTCAAAGTTTAACATTAGGAGAAATAAATTTTTTTGAATTTTTAACTTTACTATTTTATTATTTTTTAATTTTCCATAATTTATACTTATCAACTTATTTTAGTTTTAAAAGAATTCAAATTCTTTTAATTAAAAAAATTTATTATATTTATATAACTCAACATGTTAATTTATCATCAAAGCATATAGCAGTAATTATTCGACAATTAACAACAAATATAAAAATTATTTGGGATTACACAAATTCATTTTTAGTAGGTGAAATTATTACTTTAATACATATTTTAAGTATTAATAGTATTTATTCTTTATTTAAAAAACATGTAATATATTATAAACCTTACTTAATTGGAATAACAAAAGTTTCTTTAAATTCTAAAAGTTTTTTATCTGATTCTAGTTTTCAAGAACCTACACACATATTAGCAAATGCTGCAATTGAAGGTAGAATTGATTGGTTATATGGCTTACAAGAAAATATCATTATAGGTCGATGTACACCGATAGGTAATTTTTTTTAAATTCTTTTTACGAAGATTTATGATACTATTAATCTTTTTTATACTTATTAGAGTTTCGTAAATATTTTTTATAATGAATTACTAACTCAATGGTAGAGTACTCGGCTTTTAACTGATAAGTTCTGGGTTCAAATCCCAGGTAATTCATAACAAGGTTTTTTTTATTCTTTTAAATTTTTTTAGAATAAATTAAAATTTTATTATTTTTTTTTAATTATATATATTTATTTGAATTTATGTTTTCTAATTATAAAATCGGTTATGTTATAAGTCAAAATTCATTTAAAACTATTCGCGTAATAATAATTTCGACATTTGTTCATCCACGTTATAAAAAGTTAATAAAAAAAATAAATCGTTTTTTAGTTCATGATTATACTGAAAAATGTCAAATAGGCGATAAAATTTTAATTTCAGAACAACGACCTATTAGTAAAAAAAAATATTTTTATGTTAAAGCAATTTTTATGCGTAAACTTAAAAAAAATTAATAAATGATTAAAGTTCAAACATATTTAAAAATCGTTGATAATACCGGAGTAAAAAAAATTTTATGTATTAGATTATTAGGAACACAACAGAAAATTGGAATTATTGGTAATTGTATTATAGGTTCAATTAAATATAGTTTACCGAAATCTGCTTTTAAAAAGTCAGATATTGTACGTGGACTTATTATTCGAACCCGTAAACCACTTCGACGATTAAATGGTAGTCGTATTTATTTTCGCGAAAATGCTGTTATTTTAATAAATAAAGAAAATAATCCGATTGGAACAAGAATTTTTGGTCCTATTTTAAACGAGATTCGTTTAAAAGGTTTTACTAAAGTGGCTTCAATTGCTTCTGAAATAATTTAAGTTTTTTAATTTATGATTTTATTAAAAAAAACAAAATTTTATATTTTTAAAGATTCAAAATTTGTAAAAAATTTGGTTATTCCGTTTGATAGTTTAGGATTAAATAATCCGATTCTTTCTAAAATTACTTTAAACCGGGGTTTAGGTATTTTTGCACAAAATAATTTGTTATTAAAAATGACAATTAATGAATTTAGGTTAATAACAGGACAACACCCTTTTTTAACATATAGCAAAAAATCTATTGCAGGGTTTAAGCTCCGTGCTGATAGTTTAATAGGGGTTAGTGTCACATTACGTAAGAGTAAAATGTATTCCTTTTTAGATCGTTTAATTCATTTATCAATTCCTAAACTTTTTGATTTTAAAGGATTTTCAAAAAAAAATTTTGATAAGCATGGTAATTATAATTTTAGTTTTAAGGACCAATCTCTTTTTCCAGAACTTGAAGCAGAGACTATTATTCAAAAATTAGGATTAAATATTAGTTTTATTTTTTCTACTAAAGATATTACTCAAAATTTTATAATTTTATCTAATCTCGGTTTTCCGTTTAGTTAATCAAGTAAGTTATTTTTTATTGATATAAAGTAATGATTAATGATATAATTTCAGACTTATTAACGCGTATACGAAATTCTTTAAAAGTTTATGCTCCTATTGTTTGTGTTCCTATTACTAGATTATCCTTTTCGATTTTATTAATTTTAAAGACTCAAAAATTTATTAATAATTTTAAAATAATAAAAATTAATGGTATTTCTATTTTTTTAATTGATTTAAAGTATATAAAAAATAATACGCAATCAAAAATTTTAAAACTTATTCGTATTAGTAAATTAAGTTTACGTCGTTATATTAATTATTTAAAAATTAAACCTTCTAATTTATTATTTACACCTTTTAATTCATTAGGTTTTTTTATTATTTCAACGTCAAAAGGAATTATGACTCATACGAAAGCTAAAACATTAAAATTAGGAGGTGAAATTTTATTTTTTATTCAATAACTATATGTCACGTATTGGAAAATTATGTCTTTTTATTCCTAAAAATTGTAAAATTATCTTAACTCCACGTCATTGTCATTTTTTAGGTTCTTATGGAAAATTAAGTCAATTAATTCCAAAATCACTTTCTCTAAGAGTAACAAATCTTGGAATATTCGTACATTTTCAAAAATTTTCAACTCTTATTTCTGAGCAGCAAGGGTTATTACATGCGTTATTACAAAATAAAATTATAGGAGTTAGTAAACAATTTGAAAAAAAATTAGAACTTATTGGAGTCGGTTATCGCGCTTATATCGATTCGGAAAAATTAATTTTATTAATTGGGGCTAGTTATACAACTTTTTTTTTTATTCCAATAAGTTTAACAGTAAATATTATAACTAATACGCAAATTATTATTCAAGGTATTGATAAACATTCTATTTGTTTATTTGCTAGTAAAATTCGCTCGTTAAAACCACCAGAACCTTATAAAGGGAAAGGAATCAAATATTTTAATGAATCAATTATTCGTAAGATTGGAAAATCAACTAGTTTATAATAATTATTATTTTTAAAATATATGATTTCTTCTAAAATTAATAATCTTAATTCTTATATATCTAAAATTGTTGAAGTACAACCGGTAACTAAAGTGGGTAAAGGTCGAAAATTACTTCGCTTTCGTGTATGCTTAATTATGGGTAATAAATCTGGAATTATTGGATTTGGAACTGGAAAAGATAAAAATTTTTTTAATTCAAAATTAAAAGGAATAGAAAAAGCAAAAAAAAATTTAATTGAATTAAGTTTAACGGATCATAAAACAATTACTTCTGGCGTAACTGGGAAGTTTCGCAGTGCTTTTATTATTTTAAAACCCGCTAAATCGGGTACTGGTTTACGTGCAGGAAATACTATTCGTACTATTTTTGAATTAGCAGGTATTACAAATATTATTGCAAAACAATTAGGATCTTGTAATATTTTAAATAATGTAGTTGCAACATTTTTAGCTTTACAAAGTATCTAAAAATTATATTTTTTTATAGTAAGTATGAAAGTGCGTTCTTCAATTAAAAAAATTTGTAAATTTTGTAAAATTTTAAAGCGAAAAAAAATTTTAAGAATTTGTTGTATTATTGCTAAGCATAAACAACGTCAAAAATTTTAAATTTATTATTTCTTAATTTTTTATGATTCAATTATTTGGTTTAACTTTAAATACGAATAAAAAAATTAAAAATTCTCTATTAAATATTTATGGATTAGGATTTTCTTCAATTAAGGATATTTTATTAAAAGCTAATATAAATCCAAATAAAAAAATTATTGAACTTTCTAAAATGCATTTAATTCGAGTTCGAAAAATTATTGAAAATTATTTTATTATTCAAAAATTTGTTCAACGTATAATTCGTACAAATATTTTAAAACTAATTCGTATAAAAAGCCGACGTGGAAAACGACATCAAGCAATGTTACCTGTTCATGGACAACGTACTCGTACAAACGCTCGTACACGTAGAGGTAAAAAAAAAACAATTTCTAATAAAAATGCTTAATTTAAAAATTTATTAAAATGTGTACTTCTAAAAAATTATCTTTTGTAACGAATAAATTAGGACGAATTTATATAAATTTTACAAAAAATAATTTACTTTTTACAATTACTAATTTAACAGGTGATGTCCTTATGTGGACTTCTTCGGGAGTAGCAGGTTTTAAACATTCACGTAAAAAAACATCATTGGCTTTACAAGAAACAATTTTATGTTGTATAAAAAAACTTAAAAAATTAAATTTACGTTTTGTTTTAATTTTTATTAAACAAGTTGGATTTAATATTGATATTTTACTTAATCTTTTAGATTTTAATTCTTTAACTATTTTAAATATTTTTGAAATAACTACTTTTTCGTTTAATGGCTGTCGACTTCCAAAAAAACGAAAAATTTAATAATTTATTTTTTATTATAAATGACTATAAATATTAAACAAATTAAATCACAAAAATTAGAAACGGGTGTTTTACAAGGCCATTTTATTATTTCCAATTTATTAAAAGGTCAAGGATTAACTATTGGAAATACGTTTCGACGAATTCTTTTATCCAATGTTTTTGGAACCTCTATTGTTGGAATTAATATACCAGGGGTTACTTCAGAATTTTCATCTATTTATGGTTTACGTGAAGATGTTTTTGAATTTTTATTAAATTTAAAAGATATTATTTTACGTTCGAATTTGGATATTGTTCATTATGGAATAATAAAAATTAAGGGACCAGGAATTTTAACGGCTAGTGCTATTCATTTTAATTCAAATATTCAGATTATTAACCCTAACCAATATTTAGCTACAATATACCATAAAGAAAATTATATTTTTGAAATTATTGCTTTAAAAAATAAAGGTTATATTGTTAATAAAAATATTATTTTACGCTATCCTAATTTTTTAAATATTGAGGCAGTATATTTTTCAATTTTAAATGTAAATTATCGTATAAATTTTTCTAATTCTTTTTTTAGTGGAGATTCATTATTATTAGAAATTACAACAAATGGGAGTATTTTACCTAATGAAGCTATTATTTATTCTTCAAAATTATTAAAAAATTTATTTAATAGTATTTTTTTATTTCGCAATCGTTTATTTTTTTAAGTTATTATTATTTTATGAATACAACATTTTTTGAATCTAAAAATTTTTTTCTTCAAAAATGGTATATTATTAATGCTAAAAATAAGGTTATAGGTCGTTTAGCAAGTCAAATTAGTCAAATTTTACTTAGTAAAAATAATGTTTTATATACTCCGTTTTTATTATCAAAAAATCATATTATTATTATTAATTCCAAAGAGATAATTATTAGTGGTAAAAAAGTTTTAAAAAAAAAATATTTTAAATATTCTGGATATCCGGGAGGTCAAAAATTTAATACATTTTTAGATTTAAAAAAACAAAATCCAGAAAAATTAATTCGACATGCTGTTGCAGGAATGTTACCTAAAAATATATTAGGTCGCCATTCTTTTTTAAATTTATATGTTTATTCATCTAAGACTCATTCACATGTTTCCCAATTTCCTAAATATTTATTTTTATAATTTTATGAGTATAAATAATCAAAAAATGTATGGATTTGGTTGTAGAAAACAAGCAATTGCACAAGTTATTATGACAGTTGGCACTGGGGTTTTTATGATAAATAAAAAACCAATAAGTAAATATTTTAAGAAAACAAACTTTAGTTTAAAAAAGTTTCAATTTTTTATTTTACACTTTAAGCTATTTAATTTACATAATACGTTTGTAAAAGTTCTCGGAGGAGGTTTAGAAAGTCAAATATCAGCGATTATTTTAGCGATTTCTCGTCTTTTTTTTAAAAAGGATTTTATTCAATTTTTAAAGCTAAAAAATTTAGGATTTTTAAAACAAGATTTACGTATGAAAGAACGAAAAAAATATGGTTTATTAAAAGCTCGCAAAGCTCCACAATTTTCTAAACGTTAATTTATGAAAAAAAATTTACATCCCAAATGGTTTTCTAAAACATTTGTTTATTATGATAATTCTCTTATTAAAATTGTTAGTTCAACAAAGCATCAAATTTATGTTGATTCTTGGTCTGGTACGCATCCTTTTTTTAATAAATCACAAATTTCAACTACAACGCGTAGTCAAATTGATCGATTTTTACAAAAATATAAATATTAAATTATATGCCTACTATTCAACAACTTATTCGTTTTTCTCGAGCTAAAAAATCTAAAAAAATAAAAGTTCCTGCATTAAAAAATTGTCCACAACGTCGTGGAATTTGTACTAGAGTTTCAGTAGTTTCACCTAAAAAACCAAATTCAGCATTAAGAAAAGTAGCTCGTGTACGTTTAACAACTGGTTTTGAAGTAACTGCTTATATTCCTGGTATCGGACATAATTTACAAGAACATTCAATTGTCTTAGTTCGTGGAGGACGTGTAAAGGATTTACCTGGTGTACGATATCATATAATTCGTGGAATTTTAGATACAAATGGTGTAACAGATCGTAAACGTGGACGTTCAAAATATGGTACAAAAAAAATTTAAGTTATTTATATTTAAGATATATTAAATTTATGTCAAGATGTAGTTTTACTCTTAAAAAAAAGGTATTTTTTGATAAATATTATAAAAGTTTTTTAGTTACTCTTTTAATTCAATTCCTTTTAAAAAATGGAAAAAAAAATATTGCTATGAAAATTGTTTATAAAACATTTATCTATATTGAAGAACAAACACAAAAAAATGCTCTTAAAATTTTTGAACAAGCTCTTTTCAATACAAAACTTTTATTTGAATTTAAAAATAATAAAGATAAAACAAATACTAATAATACGGATCAAATTCCGTATGAAATAACTTCTTTTCGTAGTATCTTATTAGCAATTAAAACCTTAATAAAAGAAGCTAAAAAAAGTATATCTTATACTTTTTCAATAAAATTAGCTAATGAAATTATTGGAGCTGCTAATGGGTTTGGAAAATTAGTTAAAAATGCAGAAGCTAATAAATTATTAGCAAAAACTTATCAACCATTCTTATATTTTGATAATTTTTAATTAGTGTATATATACCTTTTTTTAAGTTTCCTTAATAGCTCAGTGGTAGAGCAGTTGGCTGTTAACCGAAATGTCATTGGTTCAAATCCAATTTAGGGAGTTTTTTTGAGAATATAGCTTAATTGGATAAAGCACTATCCTGTCACGATAGTTTATGCGGGTTCAACTCCCGTTATTCTCGGTTTTGAGTATTCGTAAATTATTTAATAAGTTTGGAGAGATGGCTGAGTTAGGTTAAAAGCGGTAGATTGCTACTCTATTATATTTTTTTTAAATATCAAGGGTTCAAATCCCTTTCTCTCTTATCATTTTTTGTTAAAAAAAAATAGATTTATAGCTCAGTGGAATAGAGCATGTGGCTACGAACTACAGTGTCGGGGGTTCAATTCCCTCTAAATCTATATTGTTATTTTTGCTGGTATAGCTCAATTGGTAGAGCATTTGATTTGTAATCAATTGGTTAAAGGTTCAAGTCCTTCTATCAGCTTTTAAATTATAGTTTTAATAGATTAATCTTTTTTTTTTAAGTTATTGGATCGATGCCCGAGTGGTTAAAGGGAATGGATTGTAAATCCATTGGATTTTCCTACATTGGTTCAAATCCAATTCGATCTAAATATAGTTCTTTAAGTTTATTATTAAAAATTTTAATTTTACTTTTTTTCTTTAATTTATGGTTAGATATTATGGTCCCAAATATAAAATAGTCAAATCTTTAGGATTTCTTCCTGCATTAGGTCCTACAAAACGTATAGTGAAACATAAAACTAAAAAATTAACTCAATTAAAACGAATAAGTGAATATAAAAAACGATTACTAGAAAAACAAAAAATTCGCTTTAATTATGGGTTATCTGAAGTACAATTATCTAAAATCGTTAATAATCTTTATAATGTTAGAACTTTTAAATCACAAAATTTATTAACAAAATTAGAAATGAGGTTAGATAATATTATTTTTAGTTTTGGTTTTACGCGAACAATTGCACATGCACGTCAATTAATCAATCATGGAAAGGTTTATTTAAATTTTAAACGTTTAACAATAGCAAGTTATTTTTGTAAAATTTCTGATATTATTTTTTTAAATCTAACGGATTCACAAAAAAAACAAATACAAAAAATAATTTTTAAAAAATTATTTTTTTTACCCCTAAATTTAAGATATTTAGCTAAACCTTTTTCTGGTCAAATTATTAAAGTAATTCAACCATCAAAATTAAATTTAGTTATTAATGAACGATTAGTTATTGAATTTTATTCACGATCTTAAAAATTCGGTATTATACATTTATTACCAACTTGATTTTAATATCCCTGGTAAATTACCTTTGTGGGCAAATTCTCTTAAAACATGACGCGAAAGGGAAAAATCACGGTAATACCCTCTATTTCTACCTGTAACCCAACAAAAACGTTTAAAACGTGTTAAAGCACTATTTTTTACTAATTTTTGAATTATTTTCTCTAAAGAAAATAATTTTATAATATTTTTTTCATTTTTTTGCTTTATTTTAATTTCTTTTCGTTTAATGTGGTGTACTTTATTAAGTTTATACTTTTTTTTTGAACGTTCTAAGATAGATTTTTTACTCATATATTTTTTTATTTTATTTATGTTAAAATTTCGATTAATTCGTGGCGGTAAACAAAATAATCCTTTTTATAAAATTGGAATTTTAGATGCTAAAACTAAGCGTAATGGACAACCATTACAAATTTTAGGATTTTATAATCCTATTAAAAAAATTATTAAATTAAATATTTATATTTTACTTAAAAATTTAAAAACGGGTGTAAAATTAACATATCGTCTTTGGATTTTATTATTAAAATTAAAAATTTGTAAAAATATAAAGTAGATAAGGGGAATTGAACCCCTAAATTGAACTTGGAAGATTCATATTTTACCATTAAATTATATCTACCGTTTTAAAAAATTTATCTATCTATATATGAATAATTATTTTTTATAAAGATAATATAATTTTGAATGTTTAAATTTTAATGAATAATGTATTTTTAAAAATAAAATAGTAGGTGAGTTTAAAAAAAAACAATATTGTATTGCACTATATTTTTTAATATTATAAATTTGTACAGTACTATTTAAATTATTATTTTTTTTTGAAATAATAAGCCCTGAATATTCTTGAATACGAAATTTTTTATTTTTAGGAAATTTTATTCCAACAGTAATATAATCACCTATAAACAATTTATAACATAATTTTATAGAACTTTTTTCAAATTTTTTGAATAGGTCTAAATGATTACAATTTTTAATTTTTAGTGGTAACATAAAAATAAAACATAATATATATATATATATATATCTTTAATTTCTTAATTTATCAATATAAATATAATCTTTTTTTTTATACCTTGGTATATCCATAACTTTTATTATATAAAATTTTATAAAAATATAGAATGAAATGGTTAGGAGCAAAAACACGAATGACACAAATTTTTACAACAACTGGAGAAACTTATGCTATTACATTATTAAAAATTTTTAAAGGTTTTATTATTCAACAAAATTTTAGATTAAATACACTAACAGTAGGTTATCAATTTAAATCTCCAATTAAATGTAAAAAACCAAATTTATACCATTTTGAAAAATTTAATTTTATCCCGTTTAAACTTATAAAAACTTATAAAATAAAAAAATTTCAAAAATTTTCACTTGGACAAATTATTGATTCGACGAATTTTAAAATATCAGAGGTCATTTCCGTAAGAGGTCGTACAATTGGAAAAGGATTTAGTGGAACCTGCAAACGTTATAATTTTAATTCAGGACCATTAACACATGGATCAAAAAATCATCGTAAACCAGGTTCAATTGGACAAGGTTCAACTCCTGGTCGTGTTTTTCCAGGAAAAAAATTAGCAGGAAATTTAGGAAATAACTATTCAACGTTATTTAATTTACCAATTATTGCTCTTAACTATACTGAAAATTTTTTAATTATAAAAGGTATTACAATGGGAACACTAAAAACAAATTTACTAATAAATAAAATATGATTTTAAAAATTTTTATTTCTAGTATATTAAATAGTACAACCTTAAAACCGAATATTCTTTCAAAAAAAAAATTTTTAATAAAAATTTGTAAAAAAAGTAAATTTTTTATTCAAAAAAATTTTTTTTTTAAAAAAAAATTTACTCTTTGTTCAATAAAAACACGTGCCGAAATACGAGGTGGTGGGCGTAAGCCTTATAAACAAAAAGGTACTGGAAATAGTAGAATAGGCTCAATTCGTTCTCCATTAAAACGTGGAGGAGGAAAAAGTTTTGGTCCTAGACCATCTTTTACGCATATAAAAATAAATAGAAAAGAAAAAAAATTATTAGTCAAAACATTAATATATAATGCTAGGTTTAAATATTTAATTTTTAATACCTTACAGACAGATATTATTTTTTTAAAAATTATCGCTTATTATAAAAAATTATTTTTAATAATTTTTTTTAATAAAAATACTTTTTTAAATTGTAAATATAAAAATTTAAAAAATTTTCAATATTCCTTTAGTTATCAATTAAAAATTAATTTTTTTTTGAATGCTAAATGTATTATTTTTGATTTTTTATCATTATTACTTATAAATAAAAATTAATATGAAAAAAAAAAATTATTTATTTAAAGATTTATCTTTTAAAAATTTAAAAATTAAACCAGTAACGTTTAATGATAAGTCTATACATTATATAAATTCACAAAAATATTCTTTTTTAGTAAATACCTGTATTAATAAATTATTTTTAAAAAAAATTTTTGAATATTTATGTAAAAATTATTGTAAACATATTAATAAATTACGAATAAAAAAAAAATTTTATAAGTTTAAAATTAATATTACTTTAACAAAACCTATAAACTTATTTTTAATTTTTATATTTCAAAGAATAATATGCAAATCATAAATAATTGTATCACTCAAAGATTAAACACTTTTTTTTTTAATTTTATAAAAAATAAAAAAAAAAAAAAAAATGAAAAATCCCTTTTAATATTTAAACATGTAAAAAATGGTCGAAATAACCAAGGGAAAATTACAATACGACATCGAGGAGGAGGTCATAAAAAATTATATCGAAAAATTGATTTAAAACGTAATTTAACTCTAAAAGGTTATGTTAAAGCGATACATTATGATCCTAATCGAAGTGCAAAACTTGCCCTAATTATTTATAGTAATGGATGTAAGCGTTATATTTTATGGCCCCAAAATTTAAGTTTTGGAAATTTTATCTTAACAAATAAAATAAAGATATTAAATATTGGTAATAACTTATTTTTAAAAGATATACCAGTTGGATTTCATATTCATAATATCGAAATTAAAAAAAACGGAGGAGGCCAATTAGTACGTGCAGCAGGGACAAGTGCAAAAATCTTAACAAAACAAGAAAATTATGTAATTATTCGATTACCTTCAAAAGAAATAAGATTAATAAATAAAAATTGTAAAGCAACAATTGGAGTTGTTGGAATCACAACAAATACAAATTACTTTAAAGCAGGAAAAAAACGATGGCTAGGGATTCGACCAACCGTTCGTGGAGTTGCAATGAATGCTTGTGATCATCCACATGGTGGTGGTGAAGGTAAATCTCCCATTGGACGTAAAACACCCTTAACACCATGGGGTAAAATTACATTAGGTAAAAAAACGAGAAAAACAAAAAATAGTTTTATTATAAAACGACGTAATTAATTTTTATGATAAAAAATTTAAAAAAAATACCTTTTATTTACTACAAATTATTAAAAAAATATAACTATAATAAAAGTATTAAAGTAAAAAATTCTATCAAAACTTGGTCTAAAGGATCTGTAATTTTACCTTGTATGATAAATTCAACTTTTACTATCTATAATGGTAAACAACATATATCATTAGTAATTACTGATGAGCATATTGGGTATAAATTAGGCGAATTTATTCCAACAAAGTTTTTTTATTCTCATATAAAAAAAGAAAAAAAATTACAATTAATACAAAATAATAAGAATTTTAGTAAAAAATAAAACTTTATGCAAAATTTTTTAACACAATCGAGCTTAAAATATATTCCCTTATCAACAAAAAAAATAAGATTTGTATTAAATGAAATACAAAAAAAAACATATAAAGAAACGTTAATGATCTTAGAATTATTACCTTACAAAGCATGTGAATATATTTGGCAAATTTTAAATATGGCAATTGCAAATGCTAACTTTTTATATAAAAATAAGAAAGAACATATATATATAGAAAAAACATGCTTAGGTGCTGGACCGACACAAAAACGTATTAAATTTAAATCACAAGGTCGTATATCAATTATTAAAAAAAAAACTTGCCATATTACACTATTTTTAAAAATCTTTTAATTTTTTAAAAAAAAAATAATGGGACAAAAAGTAAATCCTTTAGGGTTTCGATTAAGTACAAAAAAATATAATAATAAAATTTGGTTTAAAAATTTTACTGAATATTCCTTTTTTATTAAAGAAGAAACATTAATTTATAAGTATTTAAAAGAAAAAAATAAAATATTAAACATTAATAAAATAAAATTTAAAAGAAATACAATTAAAAAAATTTTAATTATTTTTATTTATTCGATTTTTCCATTTTTAATTGAAAATAAAAATTATTTAAAAAGGTTAAATACCTACTTATTAAAATTTTTAAAGACTAAAACAATTATTTTAATAAAAAATATTAAAGTAAAATCACCCTTTACCAAAGCAAATTTATTAGCCAATGCGATTGCACAGCAAATAAAAAATCGTGTTTCTTTTCAGAGAATTCTTCAAATTTTTATTATAAAAAAAAATTTAGAAAAAATTTTAGGAATAAAAATTCAACTTGCAGGCCGTTTAAATGGAGCGGAGAAAGCAAAAACCGAATGGTATCGTAAAGGTCGTATCCCACTTCAAACCTTATTTGCTAATATCGAATATAGTCAACAAATGGTAAAAACAAAATATGGAATTATAGGAATAAAAATTTGGTTATTTAAAAAAAATTTATAAACTTATATGTTAAAACCAAAAAAAATAAAATTTGAAAAACAACATCGAGGACGTATGACCGGAAAAGATAAACATACATCTTATCCAAAAGTTGGAAAATACTTTTTACAAGCAAAAGAATCACAATGGATTAGTGCAAAACAAATTGAATCAACAAGACGAACTATTATACATAAACTTAAACGTGAAGGAAAACTATTTATTTTATTTTTTCCACATAAACCAGTAACAACTCGGGTGAGTGAATCCAGAATGGGATCAGGAAAAGGAAATATTTCACACTGGGTAGCAGTAATTAAATCAAATATGTATCTATTTGCTTTACAAGGAATTACAAAAGAACTCGCTTATGAAGCATTAAAAGCAGGCAGTTATAAATTACCGATTAAAACACAAATTATTATAAAATATGAAACAAGTATTACTTAACTATAATACAATAATTATAATAAAACTTCAATCTTTTAATATAACTAGATTAATAATAACTGTAACACGAATATGTGCAATATTAAAAAAACAGAAATGTAATTTTAGTGGGCCAATTTCTTTACCAACAAAAAAACGAAAATATTGTCTTTTAAAATCTCCACATATTAATAAAACTGCTCGTGAACACTTTGAAATTAAAATTTACAAAAAAATATTAAAAATTTTTCCAAAATTATATATTAACCTAAATTTTTTTTTCCCATCAGGTGTCGATTTAAAAATTTTTAAAATATAAAACCTAAAAAATGATACGTGTCAAAAAAGGAAATAACGGTATAAAACACCATAAAAAAATATTAAAATTAGCAAAAGGATTTTTTGCAGCACATTCAAAATTATTTCGAACTGCTAATACAAAAATTATCAAAGCATTTCAATATTCCTATGTTGGACGAAAACAAAAAAAAAGATTTTTTAAAAATTTATGGTTAAGTAGAATTAATGCTACAATTTTACATTTTAAAATAAAATCATACACAAAATTTATATCAAAATTAAAAAATAATAAAATAAATTTAAATAAAAAAATGCTTTCTCAATTAATGATTATAAATCCTAAACTAATTACTAAACTGTTACAACATTTAATAAAATAAAGAGATAGAGAGAGTAGGATTTGAACCCACGGAATTTATAAAATTCATTTGATTTCAAATCAACTGCATTAAACCAACTCTGCCATCTCTCCAAAATTATTTTTTAATAACAAAAAAATGGAAATAAGCAGATTTGAACTGCTGACTTAAGACGTGCAAAGACTTTACTCTACCAACTGAGTTATATTCCCATAAACTATTTTGGATTTGAACCAAAGACATTACCCTTATCAAAGGTATGCTCTAAAACCAACTGAGCTAATAGTTCAAAAATAATTTTTAAAAGGAAAAATAATAGTGGATAACGCGATTTGAACGCGTGACTTTAATCTTGGCAAAATTAGACTCTACCACTGAGCTATAACCACAAATTAATATAACTAACAATAAAAAATTAAAAATAAGAACGGTTATGGCGAAATTGGTAAACGCACTAGATTTAGGCTCTATTTTTTGGAGGTTCAAGTCCTCTTAACCGTAAATAAAAAATACCCCCAAGGGAATTTGAATCCCTGTTTTTTTCTCGAAAAGAAAAAGTCCTAAGCCACTAGACGATGGGGGCGAAAAGCTAAAAATAAATCGAGATAACAGGATTTGAACCTGTGACTTTCTACTCCCAAAGCAGATACGCTACCAAGCTACGTTATATCTCGAAAAAATAAAATATATAGTTTTGACTGGATTTGAACCAGTAACCGTAGACATATGAATCCTCCGCTCTAACCATTAAGCTACAAAACTTTATAACTAATGCCTAGAACCAGTTTCGAACTGATGACAAAAGGATCTTCAATCCTCTACTCTACCAACTGAGTTATCGAGGCAAAATGTTTTATAAAAAATTTACCCAAGAAAATTTTTAGAATAACGGTAAATGACGGGACTTGAACCCGCAATTAATGAAATCACAATACATTGCCCTAACCATTAGACTACATTTACCAAAAAATAAACTTAGGTTTAGTAAGAATTGAACTTACATTAAAAACTTAGAAGGTTTTTGTCTTTATCCATTAAACGATAAACCTAATAAAAAATAGAACTATCTTAATCTAAAACTGTAATCCCCATATTTTTTGCTGTACCAAGAATAATATTATAAGCTGAATTTAAATTTTTAGTATTTAAATCTAATAACTTTACTAATACAATTTTATTTAAAGTCTCATGAGAAATTGAACCTACAACTTTTTGATTGGGTTCGGACGAACCTTTTATAATTTTTGCTGCTTTTAAAAGTAATTGTGAAGTTGGTGGAGTTTTTAAAATAAACGAAAAAGTTCGATTTTCAAAAATAGTAATTTCCACTGGAATTACTGTATTACTCTGAGTACTTGTTTGATTATTATATTCTTTACAAAATTTTGAAATATCTAAACCATATTGTCCTAACGCAGGACCAATTGGTGGCATTGGGGTAGCTTTTCCTGCTATTAACTCAAGTTTTATTATTGTTAAAATTTTTAATATCATAAAAATAAATTAATAACGACTAAAAAAAAATAAATCAAAACGTCCGATAATACCATATTCTACAAAAAATTTAATATCACAATATAACTGAGGAAATAAAAAAGAATAGTTAAAATATAAGAACTTAACTACTATAAATGTAAAGCCTTAATACTGGTGACGCCACCTAAATAATTTTTAATAAAAGTTTACGATAATAAAATAATAATATATCTAATTGGAATTGAACCAATATAAAACAAATTATGAGTTTGGTGCCTAACCATTAGGCTATAGATATCAACAACAAGAACCACTAAAAATTTAAGAATGTACACTCCTTAACCGTACTTATTTGTAGAGAGCACTACAAATATGATAAAAACTCTAAATAAAAATAACAAAAAGTTAAAAATTTATTTTATTTAATGAAAAAATTAATACTTTTTCTAATATGAATAAAATATTAAAAAAAATAATAACACACAAAAGCTAAAATAATAATCACTATATAAAAAAATTATAATACATCTTTTTTACTTTTAGTTAATAAATTTTTATGAACGTTTCCGTAAAAATACTTTAACAAATATTATACCGAGTTTAACTTCTATTATTAATATATAATTAATATATCAAATTCGATATAATACTCAAGACCTGAGATGGAAGGACTTGAACCCCCGAATAATGAAGTCAAAGTTCATGGCCTTACCACTTGGCGACACCCCAAAAATATTTATTAATAACGATTTACTATAATAAAATAATCATAACATCTTAAATTAAAATAAAGCCAATCTATAATAAATTATAAGGTTAAAACTTAAATATTATAATATCACTATAAATAAAAGGAAACACTCAGATTTGAACTGAGAAATAAAGGATTTGCAATCCTTAGCCTTATCCATTTGGCGATGTTACCATAAATAAAAAAAGCTTAAATCTAAAAAGTTGAATTTTATTTTATTTCATGATAAAATTGATGACTTTTACAAAAAAAACAAAACTTTCTTAAAATTAAACGTTTTAAAGTATTTTTTTTATTTTTTACAGTAGTATAATGAGAGAAACCAGCAATATCCTTATTTTGTTGACATGTTATACATACTAAATTAATGATTTTACGTAATGATTTTATTTTTGGCATAAAATTAAAAATTAATACGGAAAATGGATTTGAACCAATGACCTTCGGGTTATGAGCCCAACGAGCTACCGTACTGCTCTACTCCGCAATATTTAATAAAATAATCAAAATACGCATTTTAAAGGATTTGAACCTTTGACACTTGATTTTGGAAATCAATATTCTACACACTGAATTAAAAATGCACCTTAAATAAAAATCCATTATCGTTTCGAATTAAATAAAAATAGTAAAAAATATCTATATAAAAAAATATTTGAACAATAATTAAAAAAGAACTTAGATTATTATATCTGATGCCCAGTTAATACAATCAAAAAAACGTACCCATTTACGTTTACGTCTTTTTACCCTACCGCGTATAATTACATTACGGTTAAATCGATGTAAGTTTACGTCAAAACTTTTGACGATTTCTACCCAAGCAAGCTGAGCTAGACAGAAGAAAATATACCAGATATCTTCTTCTTCATCATGTTTTCCTTTACGTAGAACTGTCATTATTGAAAACACAGTTTGGTACATAAAGTCCGAGAATAGACTATACACAAGATTAAAAATTAAAAATAATCCAAATGGGTTAAATAATGTTACTAGCCAGAAAATAGCATGTACGATAGGTTTGACCGCGGCGTCTAATACCGCATAATATTCCTCTAATAGACTCCCTGGGTCCTTTCCGAACGATTCTGTTCGTTCGACGAAGTAATGCAGGATGAATATTAGCTTGAATTTTTTTCTTAAAAAGCGGCCAAACTTTTCTCGCCAAATTAAGCGCTTTAAAGCTTTTCTCGCAATACCTAAAGCAGTGATATACCGTTCGATCAGCATATAAATTTTTCTAATGAGATCGAACAGATATAACACCATTTCAGGGTATAGCTTAAGAAGCCTATAAAGCAACTCAAGTAATTGGTATAATAACTCGAGCTGGCGTAAAAGCCACTCGAGATACTTACGCCACCAACGCTTGAGCATCTCGATTTCATATGGCGTTAACCAGCCCCCCCACCAGGGGTGAGGACGGGGAACTTTTCCGATTCCCGGTAAATCCAACTCCGGATATTCATCCGGGTCGAATGGAAAATCGTAGATGGTTGGTATACCATCTAATAATTTTAAGAGATGTGTTGGTCTCATAAAATTAATAAAAGTTGGATATTGCTTTCCCCCTAAAATAGATTTAACTATTTTAGATATAAAGTAAACATTATCACCGGCCGAGCCAACCGGTAATAATTTTTGAAACATTTCTATTCCGATAATCGTTACTGTAAATGTTGAGTCTAAACCAACAATTTCCATAATTTCACTATTCAAAATTTTTCCTCGTTCAATACGACCTGTAGCAACAGTTCCACGACCCGTAATTGAAAAAACATCTTCAACCCCCATTAAAAAAGGTTTTTCAATATCACGAGTAGGAACTTGAATATAACTATCAATAAAATCAACTAACATAAAAATTTTGTCTACCCATTTATTTTCATTTTTTTGAATTTTAGGATTTTGTATCACTGCCTCTAACGCTAATAATGCAGAACCCGAAATAAGTGGTAAATCATTCCCTGGAAAATCATAACTAATAAGTAATTCACGTAACTCTAATTCGACTAATTCTAAAATTTCAATATCATCTATTTGATCTTCTTTATTTAAAAAAATTACTAACGTGGGTACACCAACTTGTTTTGCTAATAAGATATGCTCACGAGTTTGTGGCATTGGACCATCTAATGCAGAAACAACTAAAATTCCACCATCCATTTGTGCAGCACCTGTTATCATATTTTTAATATAATCAGCATGCCCTGGACAATCAACATGTGCATAATGACGTAACTCTGTTTCATATTCAACATGTGATGTATTAATTGTAATTCCACGTAATTTTTCTTCGGGTGCCGAATCAATATCCTGATAGGTTTTACAAATGGAAGTTCCTTGAGTCGATAAAACAGCGGTAATTGCCGCAGTTAAAGTCGTTTTGCCATGATCAACATGCCCAATTGTTCCAATATTTAAATGTATTTTTTTACTTAACGAATTTTTATTTACCATATTTTTAATAAAAAGAATAAAATAATAATAAGAGAATTTTGTATTAAAAATAAAGATATTTATTTCGATATTTTAATAACACGTTTTTTTTTTTAAAGATAAAATAATAATAAGAAAATTTTGTATTAAAAATAAAGATATTTATTTCGAGAATTTCATAAGACGTTTTGTCTTACAAGGATAAATAAAATGATTTTTAAAAATTCACTTTATCAGTTTAATAAACTTTCTTTAATATATACATATATTAAAAAATTACCCTTAGAGATAAAGGGACTTGAACCCTTATAGCAAATTTGCTAACAAATTTTAAATTTATCGTGTATACCATTCCACCATATCTCCATTAGAACAAATTCTTTATTACAATGTAGATAATAAGATTTAAAATAAAAATCTTAAAGATAATAGTGGAATTGAACCACTAACCACCTACATGTAAAGAAGATGCTCTACCATTGAGCTAATTATCCTTCACCATAAAAAGATACAAGAAGGCTAAAAAAATGTTTCCAAAAATGTTAATTGTTAGTTAATTTTAAATAAAATATATCACAATCCAAATTCGAAATGGCTTGGTGTGTTTCTATTTTTAATTAAAACCATAAATTTTAAAAATAATAATAGATATTATTTTGTTAAGATTTTTCTACAAAATAATATTTTTATAAAACTTTTATATAATGCACAAGAACATCAGCTTAAATTTTTATGTAAACTCGAGATAGTACCTATGAATTTAGTTAAATTAGATACTTTTTTTATAACATGTTTAACGACATATTTTATAATTTTTTAAAAATTCCCTTTTTCTACGCATATTTTACGGCGCAGACGTATAAATCATTAGGATTAATAAACCTAATCATACTCCCATACTTTTTTATGAAGAAAGGAACATTCTTGTAATTAAAAATTAATTTTGAAAATACCACCCTTTACGATTTCGAATATTTAAAAAAAATATAAACATACTTATAAATGATTGGTTTTTTAGTCTATATATGCTAAATTTATTAAAAAATGTATACAATATAGCTAACCACTGAATAATCTATTCAGAACCTCTAAAACAAGAGAATTTATCTTAAATTAAGCTTCTTACTTATATGCTTTCAGTAATTATCTTTTCAAACTTAGCTACTCAGCATTTACTATTGGTATAATAACTGATACACCAGCGATTTGTTTATTTTGGTCCTCTCGTACTAAAAATAAAAATTTTCAATTCTCTAACGCCAATACCGGATATGGACCAAACTGTCTCACGACGTTCTGAACCCAGCTCGCGTACCGCTTTAATGGGCGAACAGCCCAACCCTTAAGACATACTGCTGCCTTAGGATGCGATGAGCCGACATCGAGGTGCCAAACCTTCCCGTCAATAGGAGCTCTTAGGGAAGATTAGCCTGTTATCCCTAGAGTAACTTTTATCCGTTGAGTGATAACCTTTCCACATAGTATTATCAGATCACTAAGGCCGACTTTCGTCTCTGTTTGACCTGTATGTCTTACAGTCAAGCTTTTATATACCTTTATGCATTTTAATCGAGTTCTGACCGAATTAATAAAACCATTGCACACCTCCGTTACTTTTTAGGAGGTGACCGCCCCAGTCAAACTGTCTATTAAAAATTGTCCATTAAATTTTAAAAATGTTATATTCTAAAATATAAAAGAATGGTATCTCATTGTTGCTTAAAATATTTTAAACTCCCACTTATTCTGCACAATTATATCTTAAAATAAATTTTTAATTACAGTAAAGCTTCATAGGGTCTTTCTGTCCTGGTATTGGTAGTCCGCATCTTCACAGACATGTCTATTTCACCGAGTCTCTCTCATAGACAGCATTCAAATCGTTACACCTTTCGTGCGGGTCGGAACTTACCCGACAAGGAATTTCGCTACCTTAGGACCGTTATAGTTACGGCCGCCGTTCACCAGGGCTTTAGTTATAAAGTTTAAATAAATTTCGTTAACCGTCTGGCACTGGGCAGGTGTCAGCTTCTATACATCGTTTTACAACTTAGCAGAAACCTGTGTTTTTGTTAAACAGTCGTTTGAATCTTGTTATTGTAGCCTATTAGGCACTCTTTCTTCCGAAGGTAAAGAGTTAATTTGCCGAGTTCCTTAGAGAGAGTTCTCTCGCGCTCCTTAGTATTTTTTACCTACTTACCTGTGTCGGTTTTAGTACAAATATTTTTTATAATAATAATATAAATTTTTCTTGGAAATTTAGCCTAACTTAATTTAATATAAAAATATTCTTTAAAAATATAATTATTTCGAATTTTATAAATTCATTTAAATTTTTAATATTTTAACCGATAACCATTATTCGGCAAAGATAGCATATTTCGTCATTTTTTATTTATAAAAAATAGTATAGGAATATTAACCTATTTTTCATTAACTACGTCGTTTGACCTTATCTTAGAATTTGACTAACCCCTTGCGAACGAATCTTTCAAAGGAATCTTTAAGTTTTCAGAGCATTAGATTCTCACTAATGTTTTCGTTACTCAAGCCGACATTCTCACTTCTATTTTGTCCACATTTACTTTCATTAATGCATCAATCAATAATAGAACGCTCCCCTACCGATATTCATAATATCTCACAGTTTCGGTAATTTACTTAGCCCCAATTATTTTCGGTGCTAATAAACTAAAAAAGTAAGCTGTTACGCATTTTTTAAAGGATTGCTGCTTCTAAGCAAACCTCCTAATTGTTTACGTTTATTAACCTCCTTTTTCACTTAGTAAATATTTAAGGACCTTATCTGGTAATCTGGGCTGTTTCCCTCTTGACATTGAAGCTTATCCCACAAAGTCTTACTAATTTAATGTTTAGAAAGTATTCTGAGTTTATAAAAGTAAACTATTATTGCTAACGTCTTCTAAAATAGTGCTTTACCCCAAATCATAAACCTAAATTGCTGCGCCAAAACACATTTCGAGGAGAACCAGCTAGCTTCAGATTCGATTGGCATTTCACCCCTAACCAAAAATCATCCGCTAATTTTTCAACATTAGTCGGTTCGAACCTCCACTTAATTTTATTTAAACTTCATTCTGTTCGTGGTTAGATCATCTGAGTTCGGGTCTATATTTAATAACAAATGTCATTTTTGACTTACTTTCATTAAGGCTCCATTAATAAATAATTTAACCAAGCTATTAAATATAAGTCGCCGGCTCATTCTTCAACAGGAACGCAGTTAAACTTTTAAGAGCTTTTCTACTGAATTGTAAACAAATGATTTTACGTTCTATTTCACTTCCTTTTCAGGTTTCTTTTCACCTTTCCCTCACGGTACTAGTTCACTATCGGATATTTAATAATATTTAGTCTTACGAAGTGGTCTTCGTGGATTCACACAAAATTTCACGTGTTTCATGCTACTTGGGAAATTAATAATTAAATTTAAAGTTAACTACAAGACTTTAACTTTCTATGGTATTTTTTTTAAAAAATTTTATTCTACTTAAATAATTTAATAAAATTACAAAATCCCACAACCCTTAATAAAGTTTAGACTTATTTCGTTTTGCTCGCCGCTACTAAGAAAATCATTTTTTATTTTCTTTTCCTATAATTACTTAGATGATTCAGTTCATTATGTTTGTTCTTTTTTATTTTTAAAAGTATAAAAAGTTACCTTATTCGGAAATTTTTAGATTAAAGTTAAATTTTTACTTACTAAAAAATATCGTAACAAATTACGTCCTTCTTCACTTTTAAATACCAAGGTATCCATCATATGCTGTAAACTATTTATAAATAATAATAATGGAAAAAAATTTAAGTTTCAATTATAATATAAAAAATAATAAAAATTACACAAAAAATAAAATTTAATCCAGCCCCACCTTCCAGTAGGGCTACCTTGTTACGACTTCATCCCAGTTATTAATTTAATATTAAACATAATTTTCCATAAGGTTAAATATAATGTTTTTATATATAACGAACTCCCATGATGTGACGGGCGGTGTGTACAAAGTCTGGGAACGAATTCACCGCTGTATTGCTGACCAGCGATTACTAGCGATTCCAACTTCATATAGACAAGTTGCAGTCTATAATTAGAATTTAAAGTAAATTTATAGATTAGCAAAACTTTACAGATATGCTACTTATTATCTTACTTAATGTAGCACGTGTGTAGCCCAGAATATAAGGGGCATGCTGACTTGACGTCATCCTTTCCTTCCTCTGATATATCATCAGCAGTCTTTGTAGAAATATAACTAAAAATAAGGGTTGCGCTCGTTAAAGAACTTAATCCGACATCTCACGACACGAGCTGACGACAGCCATGCACCACCTGTATATATATTACAATGAAAAATAAATTTTTTCAAATTTATTAATATATTATGTCAAATCCTGGTAAGGTTCTTTGCGTTGCATCAAATTAAACCACATGCTCCACCGCTTGTGCAAACCCACGTCAATTCCTTTAAGTTTTACTCTTGCGAGCATACTTCCCAGACGGGATATTTAACGTGTTAACTTTAAAAAAGTAAATAAAATAAAAAGATTTTTTACAATTTTTAATATCCATAGTTTACAGCCAGGACTACTGGGGTATCTAATCCCATTTGATACCCTGGCTTTCGTCTCTAAGTGTTAGTTATGTACCAGTAAATTGCTTTCGCTATTGGTGTTCCTTTTAATCTCTACGCATTTAACCGCTTAACTAAAAATTCCATTTACCTCTTACATACTCAAGTTTAATCGTTTCTTTTATTTTTTTTAAGTTAAGCTTAAAGATTTTTAAAAAGACATATTAAACAACCTACAAACGCTTTACGCCCAATAAATCCGGATAACACTTGCATCCCCCGTTTTACCGCGGCTGCTGGCACGGAGTTAGCCGATGCTTATTCATCAGTATAGGTCATCATCTTTCCTGAAAAAAGAGGTTTACAGCTCACAAGCCTTCCCAATTCCTAAAAATTCCCTCACGCGATATTGCTTTGTCAGGCGTTAGCCCATTGCAAAAAATTCCTCACTGCTGCCTTCCATAGAAGTTTGGACCGTGTCTCAGTTCCAATGTGGCTGACCATTCTCTCAAATCAACTACTGATCATCGTCTTGGTAAACCATTACTTTACCAACTAACTAATCAGATATAAGCTTTTCTTTAGGCGAAACTAATCTTTTACATCTATGTTATTAGCACTGCTTTATTGAAATAAATATATTTGAAAGCTATAAACGCATATCGGGTATTTATTTCTTATAAATAAGATTTGTCCCCGACCTAAAGGTAAATTCTTATATATTACTCACCCGTTCGCTACTAAAAATTTTATTAAAAATTTCGTTCAACTTGCATGTGTAATGCATATCGCTAGCGTTCATCCTGAGCCAGGATCAAACTCA